TCAAGTATCCTTGATCGTGAGCCATATAATTATCACTATAAATAAGAACCATAATTCCAACAGTAGTGATTAACATTGACATAATAGAAGTAAGTGGATCGATCAAGTAGCCGAATTCTAAAGAAAAATCATTATCGAGGGTCCAAGACCATACATATTGATAGATAGAACTGCTTTTTATTTGCTGAATAGACAGATTAGTTGAAAAAATCATGACTATACTTAACAATAAAATACTCGAAAAAGCCCACATACGACGGAGATTTTTTGTTGCTGTCGGAAAAAGAAGAAGTCCCACTCCTATTAATATAGGAACTGGAAGTGGAAGGAAAGGTATGATCCACGCATATTGATATGTCTGTTCCATAAAAAAAGTTTTTTAATTCTTAATTAATATTAATTGTTTCCGATTCACCGGATCTTACCTCTTTTTGAAAGGAGTCAATAAAAAAATAAAGATATGCACTAACTTAATAACTTAAATAGAAATAGAATTTTTGAATTTTTATTTCTTTTTATACTTATTCTTTAGAAGTTTCTGCTAAATACTTCAAATATTCAAATCAAGAAGTTACAATTGGTCAAATCATATGAAAAAAGCAGATTAATTACTTGAAAAAAGCAGATTAATTACTTGAAAAAAGCAGATTAATTACTAGTCTCCTTCGAACTTTCAAATTCAAGTTAAATTAGGCATATTTTTCGCGAATTTGACAAGTTACTAAAAAAAAAGAATATTCTTTTTTTTTTAGTAATAAAAATAGTTTATGCGATTTTCCCATATCTTTCACGCATCTTATGTATTCTTTTTGATTTTTAGAATCAAAAATATTATCTAGAAAAGAAATACATAATGAATTGGCAAAGCGCAAATTTCTTTTGAACAATAGATGTCTTTCACATCCAGCTATACCAATGAGTAATCTCTTAATTTTTATTTAAATGGCAGTTCCAAAAAAACGTACTTCTGCATCAAAAAAGCGTATTCGTAAAAATTTTTGGAAAAGGAAGGGGTATTGGGCAGCGTTAAAAGCGTTTTCCTTAGGGAAATCTATTTCTACCGGGAATTCCAAAAGTTTTTTTGTGCAACAAACAAATAAAATAAGTAATAAAACATAACATGTTACAATAATCTGAATCGGCTTGACTCAAAAATTGACTCATTTCGTTTCGAAAATAAAATTCCCGCTTTCCATTCCCTGTTGAGTTAATCAATAGGAAATGGAATTTGTTTCGCTCTTAGAATTAGAATAAGGATTTTTCTCTTTACCATACTGAATTCAAAAAAAAAAAGAATCCTTTTTTTTTTGACAAAAAAACATAAGATACGTAATTGTCTTTTTAGTATATTTTCTCATTTCCAAGGTGGGAAGTATTATTTTCCCCATCAGCCTGTTTCTTACAATAATATAAGCAATAATATAAGATAAGGTTTTCTTTTTTCTCTAGATCCACGTTTTCTCTATAGAAAGGCGAGTAAAAAATCAAAATCATTGAAACTAATTGATTAAAATTCTAAACCTTTTTGTGCAACTTTCTTCTTTTTGGATTTTCTATGAATTCCTATATAGACTCCCATATATTTATTGCCATCAATCCACTCAAAAACACTTAACAAATTTTTTTGGATAAATATGTGTCAATTTTTACTGATCCAAAATTTTTTTGTTCATTGATAAAATGGATTTTTTGGTTTCGATGTTTGAAATCAAATAAATCAAAAACAGTTCATTAAAACAAAACAAAAATGTTTTTTTTTGGGGGGGGGTTCTATCCCTTAATTAATAGTTGGACTATCTAGTTTTCCAAGAGTTCAAGTCCAGGAGAGTCTAAAATACACACTAAAACTAAGACCCTAAATTCAAATAATGAACCTTCAAATACCTATTTGAACGAATTTTTATTCATCAATTTGAATCTTTCCTAAAAAATATTGCAACAATTTAATTGTTAAATCTAGACGATTGCTTATTCATAGGGTATTATGAATTCAAGACAAGCCGCTATGGTGAAATTGGTAGACACGCTGCTCTTAGGAAGCAGTGCTAGAGCATCTCGGTTCGAGTCCGAGTGGCGGCATGTCATCTCCTAAAAAAAGTAAATAGATCCTATAATGAATTCAATTTCCGATTTCCTTTTTATAATTATATTATGGGACCCCTTAAAAAAAATTTATGATATTTTCAACTTTAGAGCATATATTAACTCATATTTCTTTTTCGATTGTTTCAATTGTAATTACAATTCATTTCATAACTTTTTTAGTCGATGAAATCGTAAAACTATATGATTCATCCGAAAAGGGGATGATAATGACTTTTTCCTGTATAACAGGATTATTAGTTACTCGTTGGGTTTATTCGGGACATTTTCCACTAAGTGATTTATATGAATCATTAATCTTCCTTTCATGGAGTTTTTCCCTGATTCATATAGTCCCGTATTTCAAAAAAAATCAAAATCTTCTAAGCACAATAATTGGACCAAGTGCTATTTTTAC